ATATTCACGCTGGTACAGTAGTAGGTAAACTGGAAGGGGAACGCGAAATGACTTTAGGTTTTGTTGATTTATTACGTGATGATTTTATTGAAAAAGATCGAAGTCGTGGTATTTTCTTCACTCAAGATTGGGTTTCTATGCCAGGTGTTATACCCGTGGCTTCGGGGGGTATTCATGTTTGGCATATGCCTGCGCTGACCGAAATCTTTGGGGATGATTCCGTACTACAGTTTGGAGGAGGAACTTTAGGACACCCTTGGGGAAATGCACCTGGTGCAGTAGCTAATAGGGTGGCTTTAGAAGCGTGTGTACAAGCTCGTAATGAGGGACGTGATCTTGCTCGTGAAGGTAATGAAATTATCCGTGAAGCTTCCAAATGGAGCCCTGAACTAGCCGCTGCTTGTGAAGTATGGAAAGAGATCAAATTCGAATTCGAACCAGTAGATAAGCTAGATAAAGAGAAATAAGTGTGCATAATTCAGTAATTCCTGTTTGTTCTCCTAATTGATTGCAATTAAAATCGGCCCAGTCTTTTTTTAGGAAAAGACTGGGCCGATTACCGAATAAAAAAAAAAGAACGAGCATCCTATATATACTATGTATTTGCATATATGTTTCTGTTTCTTTTACTTTATATGATATCTAAATAAAATATATAATATAAGATAAGATCTAAATAAAAGATCGAAGACTAAACAACTCAATACTTCTATTGTTTGTTGTTGGATCTATAACGAATTTAATCCAATTTTAGGGATCCTCGGGAGTGGTGGACTTTTTTATATCTCCTCATTTCGGTCCATAGATCAAGCCAAGGGAAAGACTCCTTCTACCCATCATCCTATATATTGTCTTTTTCGTTGCATGTTGAAATAGAAACTTAATTATTTTTTATTATATTATATGATAAATGAGACTGAGAAATGAGAACAAATTGTTTATTTATAGAAATAGAAACTTTTCACAATTCTTTGGTTTGGATTTCATGCTATTTTATACATCATATGGGAAAAAGCTGTGTCTTTCTATTAAAGACAAAAGTTGAGAAAAAGATTCTATCAATATATTGAAGTAATACTTCGAATTTCCACAAAAGATAATTTTTTCTTTCAATACTTACTCCTCATTAGTTAACAATTCTAATGCTTAGATTCGTATGCTTAATTCTGATAGTTAAGGTCAAATGATTATTCATCAAATTTTTTGTATTTTCATTAAATAGGAGGTATTTCTATGTTCAAATGGCGGTGCAATTTTGTATTTTCCAACGAGAAGGTAGAACATAGGTGTGGGCCGAGTAAATCAATAGATAGTGTTGATAGTATTGGACATACAGATAGAAGTGAACAACCTATTCTAAACGATATGGAGAAAAAAGTTCCTAGTTGGAATCGTATTAGTAATTATAGTTTCAATAATGTTGATTATTTATTTGATATCAGGAATATTTGGAGTTTGATCTCTGATGACACTTTTTTTGTTAGGGATAGTAATGGTGATCGTTACTCTATATTTTTTGATATTGAAAATCATATTTTTGAGGTTGACAATGATAGTTCCTTTATGAGTGAACTAGAAATTATTGTTTCTAGTTATTTGAATAGGGGGTCTAAGTCTAAGAAAAAGAATCATACATGTAATGATACTGAATCCAGTTGGAAAAAGAACATTATTAGTAGCATTGATAGTTATCTTCGTTTTGAAGTCAGTATTAATAGTTCTATTTCGAGTAGTACCAACAATTACAGTGAAAGTTACATTTATAATTTCATTTGTACTGAAAATAAAAATAGTAGTGAGAGTGATCGTTCTAGTATAAGAACTAGTCAAAATATCGATGATTTGGATATTAGAGTAGAATCCAATCATAATGATAATCCTTTCCATAAATTCAGACATTTATGGGTTCAATGTGAAAATTGTTATGAATCACATTATAAACAATTTTTTGGTGAAAAAATGTATATTTGTGAATTTTGTGGATATCATTTGAAAATGAGTAGTTCAGATAGAATTGAACTTTCGATTGATCCCGGAACTTGGGATCCCATGGATGAAGATATGGTATCTGTAGACCCCATTGAATTTGATTCACCCGTTGAATTTGATGAAGAACCGGATTCTGATAGAAATCATATCGATTTTTCAGAAGAAGAACTGAATTCTGATTCTTATATAGATCGTATCGATTCTTATCAAATAAAGACAGGTTTAACTGAAGCTGTTCAAACAGGCATAGGTCAACTAAATGGTATTCCCGTAGCTATTGGCGTTATGGATTTTCAGTTTATGGGGGGTAGTATGGGATCCGTAGTAGGCGAGAAAATTACTCGTTTGATCGAATATGCTACTAATCGATCTCTACCTGTCATTATTGTGTGTGCTTCTGGAGGAGCACGCATGCAAGAAGGAAGTTTGAGCTTGATGCAAATGGCTAAAATTTCTTCTGCTTTATATAATTATCAATTAGATAAAAAGTTATTCTATGTAGCAATTCTTACAGATCCTACAACCGGTGGAGTAACAGCCAGTTTTGCTATGTTAGGAGATATCATTATTGCTGAACCTAATGCAACCATTGCATTTGCGGGTAAAAGAGTAATTGAACAAACATTGAATACGACAGTACCCGAGGGTTCACAAACATCTGAGTATTTATTCGAAAAAGGTTTATTCGACCTAATAGTACCACGTAATCTTTTAAAAGGTGTTCTGAGTGAGTTATTTCAACTCCACGGTTTCTTTCCTTTGAATCACAGTTCCAAAAATTAAAGTATAGCACTAGATTCGCTTATTTTATTTGTAGCGAACAAAAATAAATATTTAATTCATCGTAATCGTAATTAAAAGAAACAATATATATATTGTTTTCCTTGTTGACATAAGTTCTCCTTGTAGATAGACAGAGGTTTCGGATAATTATATTTTTTCTTTTGTTTTTTATTTATAATTATTTATTTAATATATTAAAATAATATTAATTATTATTTTAACTTATATTATGATATTCACTATAATATTCACTATTATATTACTTATTATTTAAATATATATATTCTAAATATTATAGTTTCTATCTAATCATATAGCTAATAGAATTATAGTTGATATTATTTATCACTTATAAATAATATTATTTACAATATAATAATAACTTGATATTACTTATGATAGATATATCCTAAATAAGCATAAGAGGATATCTTTTTAATAGATAGAAATATTAATAGATAGAAATAGTAAATCGAGGCATCTATTCTATGACAGATTTCAACTTACCCTCCATTTTTGTACCTTTAGTGGGCCTAGTATTTCCGGCAATTGCAATGGTTTCTTTATTTCTTCATGTCCAAAAAAATAAGATTGTCTAGACCCAATGGTAATGAATCTTATCAAGTGATTTCAACACTGTATGATAATACGGATATTTATTTCGTGTAATATGGTATGATCTGTGCCTTTTGTGCCAAACACACAAGTGAAAGAACTTTTATGCGGATATATAATATCTGTATAAATGCATGTATATGTGGATATAGCTGGTTCAAAATGAATTAGCGAATATAAAAAATGGAAAGTCAATGTATCTAACTAATTACTCCCGATGTTTCACATAACAATAGTGCTAGTTGGTGAAAGTTACTTCGGGGTCAAGAAAGGTAAAGTCAAATTTATTTGGGTTATTCGCTCAATTCCAATCGAATGCAACTGAATGCAGTATAGTATGAATTGGCGATCAGAACATATATGGATAGAACTTATAACGGAATCTCGAAAAACGAGTAATTTTTGCTGGGCCTGTATCCTTTTTTTAGGTTCACTAGGATTCTTAGTGGTTGGAACTTCCAGTTATCTTGGTAGAAATTTGATCTCTGTATTTCCATCTCAGCAAATCGTTTTTTTTCCTCAAGGGGTTGTGATGTCTTTCTATGGGATCGCGGGTCTGTTCATTAGCTCCTATTTGTGGTGCACTATTTCGTGGAATGTAGGTAGCGGTTATGACCGATTCGATAGAAAAGAGGGAAGAGTGTGTATTTTTCGTTGGGGATTTCCTGGAATAAATCGTCGCATCTTCCTTCGGTTCCTTATGAGAGATATCCAATCAATCAGAATAGAGGTTAAAGAGGGTCTTTATACTCGTCGTGTCCTTTATATGGAAATCAGGGGCCAAGGAGCCATTCCCTTGACTCGTACTGATGATAATTTGACTCCACGAGAAATTGAACAAAAAGCTGCTGAATTAGCCTATTTTTTGCGCATACCAATGGAAGTACTTTAAAACGAACTCGAACTAAAGTAAAGAATAAATATCCTCTCAAGGTGGGGAAAAAAACTTGCTAATTCCCCTTTTTAATAAAAGGCAAGTTTCCTGATTCTTTTATACTAGAAGTCTAATCTAACTAACTAATCTAATAATTAATTTATATCTATAAATTAATCAAACCTACCCGAACATGTATTTCGTAATACATAATTCATCTTTTTAGGCCCATGATTTTTAATTGATACCCTTTTTCTGATTATACAGTAAAAGGTTTCGTTTCGAAAGAATTAATGTAAGTTTTTTGGTCTCGAAACTTGATTCGTTACTTAAAGTGGGTTTTGGAGTATTCATCGAAAGGAACAAATGAAAATGAAATTGGTTTGAATTTGCCCAATTGAGATATCTTAAATATATTACAAATAAAAAGGGAAAGGGATAGATCCAGAGGTCACTACTTTGTTATACAACTCGTGCTTCAGAGAAATATCAGATAGAGTCGACGAATGAAGCAGGTTCATTAAAAAAAATTCAATTCACAGATCAAAATGAAAAAAAAGAAAGCATTGGCCTCCCTTCCCTATCTTGCATCTATGGTATTTTTGCCCTGGTGGGTCTCTTTCTCTTTTAATAAATGTCTGGAACCTTGGGTTACTTATTGGTGGAATAGCAGACAATCCGAAACTTTTTTAAATCATATTCAAGAGAAAAACGTTCTAAAAAGATTCATAGAATTAGAAGAACTATTCCTATTGGATGAAATGATAAAAGAGTACCCGGAAACACATATACAAAAACTTCATATAGGAATACACAAGGAAACAATACAATTGGTCAAAGCATGCAATGAATATGATCTCCATATCATTTTACATTTCTCGACAAATATAATCTGTTTCACTATTCTAAGTGGTTATTTTATTCTGAGTAATGAAGAACTCATTATTCTGAATTCTTGGGTTCAGGAATTCCTCTATAACTTAAGTGACACAATAAAAGCTTTTTCGATTCTTTTAGTTACTGATTTATGGGTCGGATTTCACTCGACCCGTGGTTGGGAACTAATGATAGGTTTGGTTTACAACGATTTTGGATTGGATCATAACAATCAGATTATAACTGGTCTTGTTTCCATTTTTCCAGTTATTCTAGATGCAATTGTTAAATATTGGATTTTTCATTATTTAAATCGTGTATCTCCTTCGCTTGTAGTAATTTTTCATTCAATGAATGAATAAAGAACTCATTTGATCTCATCATATCAATAAAATTATAATCCTTCTTCCTTTATAAATAAATAGAAATTAAGCATTTAATTAAAAATTTTACTTAATTCCTTATACTTTCATCTGCTCAAGGTATTCATCGTATATTCCAGTACAATTATTCTAGTACAATGCCAGACTCGTGTATAGGTAACTAGTATAGTTACCTATCTAATTTATTGTAGAAACTCCGAAATTAATGATTGGACATGCAAAATAAAAATGCTTTTTCTTGGGTAAAGGAAGGGATGACTCGATCCATTTCTGTATCGATCATGATATATGTAATAACTCGGTCATCCATTTCAAATGCATATCCCGTTTTTGCGCAGCAGGGTTATGAAAACCCGCGAGAAGCAACGGGACGAATTGTATGTGCCAATTGTCATTTAGCTAATAAACCCGTGGATATTGAAGTTCCGCAAGCTGTGCTCCCTGATACTGTATTTGAAGCAGTTGTCCGAATTCCTTATGATAAGCAACTGAAACAAGTTCTTGCTAATGGTAAAAAGGGAGGTTTGAATGTAGGGGCTGTTCTCATTTTACCCGACGGATTCGAATTAGCCCCCCCTGATCGTATTTCTCCCGAATTGAAAGAAAAGATTGGAAATTTGTCTTTTCAGAGTTATCGTCCTAATAAAAGAAATATTATTGTGATAGGTCCTGTTCCTGGTCAGAAATATAGTGAAATCATCTTTCCCATTCTTTCCCCCGACCCTGCTACGAAGAAAGATGTTCACTTCTTAAAATATCCCATATATGTAGGTGGGAACAGAGGAAGGGGTCAGATTTATCCTGATGGTAGCAAAAGTAACAATACAGTCTATAATGCTACATCAGCAGGTGTAGTAAGTAGAATAGTACGTAAAGAAAAGGGTGGATATGAAATAACCGTTGTTGATCCATCGGATGGACATCAAGTAGTTGATATTGTACCTCCAGGACCAGAACTTCTTGTTTCAGAGGGTGAATCCATCAAGCTTGATCAACCATTAACAAGCAATCCCAATGTGGGAGGCTTTGGTCAGGGAGATGCAGAAGTAGTGCTTCAAGACCCATTACGGGTCCAAGGTCTTTTATTCTTTTTTGCATTTGTTATTTTGGCACAAGTTTTTTTGGTTCTTAAAAAGAAACAGTTTGAAAAGGTTCAATTATACGAAATGAATTTCTAGGTGCGGGGATTTCTTAACATCAAGTTGGTAAAAGGTGCCAAATTTTTGTTGATCCATATATATATGGATCAACAAAAAATCTCCAAACCCTTTTTGTTGCTTTGTTTATACTTTTTTTCGTTTTGCGGGATGCCTGGAATTCATTACTTGTATCCTATTCTTTGTAATAGATATACAAACGAAGAGAATACAAGGGAAGGATGGCAAACCAGAACTCTTTTGTTTAGATTGATAGGAAGTTGTGGACAAACAAAAAGAGAGAAAAGATTATAGGGGAATAATTGATTGAGCAAATAGAACTTCTTCTATTAACTTAAACTTATAACTTAGAGAAATTATTCAAACAAATTTAAATTTCAAATTATATTATAGAGTAAGTTCCATTAGTAGTTTACTATAGAATTAGTAGTTTACTATAGAAATAGAAAGAAAGAATTTGGAGGATATCTCATGCGTATAAATCCATAGAATATTGTAGTATCCAGAGATTACTCTTTTCTTCTTGCTTCGTATCGTAAGAATTAATTAGAGGAAGGACAGAGACTATGAATCAATCAATGGCTTCAATTCTTCAAAAACATTATTAAGAAACAAAAGAATAGAGTAATATTTAAAACATCAGAGCAAAAGATTCATTTTGTCATTTTTTTTTCTACAAAACAAATATAATATTTTTATTATGTTGACTGTATAACTTTCCAATTTTAATTTGTATGTTTCCAAATTTGTATGTTATGGAATAGATCAAAGTCTTCTTATATTCTTATATCTTATAAGAGTAAGAACTCAGCGGGACCTTACC